GCAATTGGCTCCATACCACTGAAATATTTGGTCGTATGCTTGAAAGATAACCCAAAAAATTAAAGGAATGCTTGGATAATTGGTTTATATGGATTCTTCCTGGTTGAGACCATACATAAAAATGACATTGCCAAAAATTGACAAGATAATATTTCCATTTAGTCATCAGAAGAGGAGTATCTTTTGATGCCAGAATCGATTTTCCTTGATAGCTAACATACTGTATAAAAGGGTCCTTGAAGAACCACAAGGTGGCCGGAAATAAGACTTCTTCGACAGGATATTTTATTTTTTCATAAAAACGTATTCGCTCAAAAAAGATCCTAAAAGAGGTTAATCGTAAATGATTAGACTGATTACGTAGAAAAAGTAAAATGGATTCGTATTCACCTATATAAGAATTGTATAAGAGCAAGAATAATCTTTGATTACTTTTTGCAAAAATGGATTTTTGGGGAGTAATAATAGTATGCCAACTACAATACTCGTGAAGAAAGAGCCGTAATAAATGCAAAGAAGAGGGATCTTTCACGCAGTAGCGAAGGGTTTGAACCAAGATTTCCAGATGGATAGGGTAGGGTATGAATACATCTGATGCATAATTTAAATGTGGAAATTTGTCCTCGAAAAAGGGAAATATTGAATGAATTGATCCTAAATTATAAGATTTTACGGTTTCTGTCTCCTCTAAGGAAGATACTAATCGTAGGGAAAACGGAATTTCCACAATAACTGCAAATCCCTCCGATATCATTTGAGAATACAAATTTTTGTTGTACCCCAAAAATTTATTTTGATTAGAATCATTAACGGAAATAATAAAATGATTCTGTTGATACATTCGACTAATTAAACGTTTTAGAATTAGTAAACTAGATTTTTTGTCATAACCTACATTATCCAATAAAACAGATCTATTTAAACCACGATCATGAGCAAGGGCATAAATAGACTCCCGAAAGATAAGTGGGTATAGTAAATCGTGTTGCTGAGATCTAGATAATTCGAAATATCCTTGAAAGTCTTCCATTTAAAATTCAATTTGAATCAGAAACGAAATAGGGGGTTTTGGGGGTTATCAAATGATACATAGTACGATACAGTTAAAACAAGGTATTTCTAGTAAGAAAAAACTAGATACCTCGGAAACAAGTCAAACTCATCAACGGGCTCTCTAGAACCTCCCCTTCCTTTCCATATAATAGGTTTATGTTCATTTATAGTTTATAGGATACCAAGTATAGTTAGAAGCCCTTTATTTTATCAATCCAATCGCTCTTTTGATTTTGAAAAAAAAAAAGAAATCTCTTTATCAATATACTACCTTCTTCTACACATTTATCTCTACCCCATAAAGGGGAATAGCTAATAGTTAGGGCTCATAAGAAATTTCTAATCCACTCATCGGAAAAGTTTTTACCGCATTAGGCACTAATATATTTTTAACGTCTAATTAGATGGGGTAATCATTCAAAAATTAAGAACAGAAGCTCGTTACTTTTTATTTCCCTAGAATTGGAACCTCTAGTAAGGCTCTACCCATTTATTCACTCAACCTCCCCCCCCAAATTTTTTTTTTTTATTTCATTTAAACAATTGAAATAATATTTTGGACCTATTCAGTAAGAAAGAATGAAATATTCTCAGAATTATCCATTGCTACGACATGCTACTTTTTCCATTCATTCCTTTCAGGATCAGTCGTGGTCTTACAAACCCGACCGGTGGTATGGACGAATTCGTTTCTTCATACAAATGTGTAAAAAATGTTAGCCGCACTTAAAAGCCGAGTACTCTACCGTTGAGTTAGCAACCCCAATAAACAAATTAGAATGTGTAGATACAATCAGAATCCCAATAAATAACGAAAACGAAATTGAATGGCACAACACAATCAAACCATAAAAAATGAACAAATCCGATGAAAATACAAAAATTATCAAATAAAAGATAAAATAAAGTCACAGATTTTCAAATATTTATAGACCGCTTTTTGTCTCTCTTCTCTTAATATTATTCATTAAATATTATAAAATTCATTAATTTAGTATATATCGAGTTTTATTGATTTAAATCTTAATCAAAAAGGATTTCCTGTATGACAGTATGACAGAAAATCTAAGAAGATTGTTTGAATGAAATAAAATCTATGGAACAGGGATAAATAAATCCATTTATCCACGATCAATTATATTTATTTGATACACTGTTGTCAATATTAATATTGACAAAAACATAAGCATACAAAAGATAAAACAAATTCTAAATCGAACTAACAATTCTGATTTCAATCAATTTTAATTAATCTAATTATTAATTTGAAATGTAAAAAAAAAGAAGGACTTGTGTTGGATTAGCACTACACTCACTACACTATAATATAAGTAAAAATATAAGTAAAAGGCTTAATTAAGGAAGACAGGGAAGAAGTAGAAAAAAACGAGGTTTATTTAATAACTAAAATAATCGGGTTTAGTCCTTCATTTTTTTTTTTTTTCATTAATTGGATTTTGTTTGTTGATTAAGGCTAAGTTCCGTAAAAACCCCCGCCCTTTTAAAAATATCATGAACAGTTCCTGTAGGTTGAGCGCCTTTTTCAAGGAAGTATAGAATAGCAGGAACATTTAAATAAATTTGATTGTTTATCGGATCATAAAAACCCACTTTCCGAAGATCTCTTCCCTCTCGTCGGGATCGAACATCAATTGCAACGATTCGATAAATAGCTCATTGGGATAGATGAAGAATACCCCCCCTAGAAACGTATAAGAGGTTTTCCCCTCGTACGGCTCGAGAAAATTCAAAATTATGTCTATGTATAGAATTACAATATTAAATATATCATAATATCAAATATATCGTATAGAATTACAATATCAAATATATCCATAAAATCATCAAATTAAATTAATTAGACTATTGATTTGAGTACTTTTTTTCTTATTCTTACCCAACAAAAAAATTAACCCTATTTGCACCCCCATAACTCAAGTTGGATAACTCTGAAATAACTCAAAAGAGAAGCCCTTTCTTTTATTTTAGATACTTCATCTATTGAGCGGTCTCTAACCCTTTAACCGTCTGCCTTCTTTAAAATCCATTTAGATTCTTCATTCTGATCTAGTTGTTAAGACAATTAAAAAGGTATTTCCTTGTTCCAGGATCTTTGCCTTGAATCATTGGGTTTAGACATTACTTCGGTGATCTTTAAATCCTTTCAAAACGGCAGCAACACACCATTTTTTGTGATTTCTTTATGTCAAAGAATCATACGAATGTTTGATTCCTGCATAATACACTTTCCTTTTAATTTGATAATTTGATCGAAAGAGTTTTACCAATTTCAACAAACCTTCCTTTTTAATTAGAAATTTTCTTGAATGGGCCCTTTTAGTTTATGTATAGAAAATATACTTACGAAGTTGTTCCAATTTGTTGATTGATACTAACCCTAGATTCTTACCCCTAAAAAAAAAACTTTCTACTCGAGCTCCATCCTATACTATACTCCTATACATACTATATTATATCACCCCCCCAAAAAAAAAAAGGGGGGTTACAGCGGAATAGAACAAATGATGTCGAGCCAAGAGCACTTTCATTCCTATAATATATAATATAAAAAAGTGGTGGATGTAAGACTCCACAGCGGATCATGTCCTTCAAGTCGCACGTTGCTTTCTACCACATCGTTTTAAACGAAGTTTTACCATAACATTCCTTCAGTTTGGAACCCATATGTAATTGATTCAATTATGAAATCGTGAATAATCATTGGTTCGAGTGGTACATAGTAATCTATACCCTTTTCTTCTATACAAAAAAGGGGAGTCTCAACAAAAAAAAAATCAATTTAACCCCATTTTTTTAGATTAATAAAGATTAATAGAATTAAATATTGGAAATTCTATAAAAACAGAAATCTTTTTTTATAAATTCTTTTGATTCTTTTATTTATATCATTATCATTCGAAATTTTAAACTTTTTTTCTATTATTGTAAAAAGAAAATGAGTTAACTAAATTATAACTAATATAACACGAAGAAATCAAGTTATTTTTAATCTGTATCTTCAAGTAACATAATAGTGATATAATAAATTCAACAATTTCACACTTCTTCAAGTACCAAGAACTCATAGCTATTCGTTACAAAGATTATAATGGATTGAAAAATCTACTATCTGATATAATTATTTGTATCTTTGCAAAAAAGAAAGTTTTACAGCAAGGACTTTTCGTTTTTTATCATCCTTTTATCATTTTTATCATTAGTAAGAGAGAGATAAATTCATATTTGGAGTAAAAGGTCCGTGATTAAAAAAAGATAGATAAAAAAACACTGATGTAAGAGAAGATTGAAATTTTATTTTGTTCTTTTTTCATATTTATACTGTAAAATCATTATTATTTAACTAATTGCCACGGAATTCAATTTACTATTTCATATGCGTGTTATTTCAACTCAATTTAATTTGTAAAAAAGATATGATTCCACCGATAAAAAAAAAATAATAATAACAATAACATTCTATACCAATACTCTACTCTTAATCTAATCTTAATACAGACAATCTTAATACGGAAGGCTGTTCTAAAAGGCAACCTTAAACCTTATATATATTTTATTATGATATATATTTATTATGATATATATCATAATAAATATAGACTGGGTATGCTCTGGGACGGAAGGATTCGAACCTCCGAATAGCGGGACCAAAACCCGTTGCCTTACCACTTGGCTACGCCCCATTTATTTCTATTCGACACTAATAAACACTAATATTGGTACGGGTTATTCGTCAACTCCAGTCTAAATATCTACTAAAATATCTATTATTTAATATCTATTATTTAAAAAAAGGATTACTAGAATTTTTATACATGTAAACTATACATGTAGACATAGAATGAAACTGAATTTATTGATCATTACATATAATTCAATTAAGATATTGTACGAAAGTATGATTTATTCTATTCTCTTTTGATTTGAGATATAGAAGGATTTTTGGTTGGGTGAGTTCAAATAAAAGAAAGTTTTTTATCTATCTTATTTTATTTTTTCTTCTATCAATAATAACATATCTATAATAATAATAAACTCAATTAAATTTATTAACAACTCAATCAAAATAAATACAATTATCCTCAAAAAACAAAATGCTTGTTATGCTTAATATTTTTAGTTTGATCTGTATCTACCTTAATTCTGCTCTTTATTCCAGTAGTTTTTTCGTAGCCAAATTGCCCGAAGCCTACGCTTTTTTGAATCCGATTGTAGATGTTATGCCGGTGATACCCCTGTTCTTTTTTCTCTTAGCCTTTGTTTGGCAAGCTGCTGTAAGTTTTCGATGATATTTTTAATAAAGTACCAGACAAATTCATGATTTATTCAAAAAGAAAATTGTAGAATTGATACGCTCAGATAAATCCTATACTCTCAATTCAAATATTGAAATTATTGGACAACCGCGACAAATCTAAATCACCCCACTTATTTCTTGGTGTCAAAATAAAAAAGGTAGGTTATGTGGTATAAAAGTGGAGAATCTATTCTCTTTTTTCCTAAAAAAATCTTGGAGATTGTGTAATGCTTACTCTCAAACTATTTGTTTACACGGTAGTGATATTCTTTGTTTCTCTCTTTATCTTCGGATTCCTGTCTAATGATCCAGGACGTAATCCTGGACGTGAAGAATAAAAAATAAAGTTTCATTTGCTTTATTTTAAACTGTTATTAGCTTTATTTTAAACTGTTATTAGTAAGATTTTAAACTGTTATTAGTAAGATTTTATCTATTACACTTATAAATTTTTAACTTGTTTAGTTAATAAAAAAAGAGCTTGCGATAAATTCGAAAGAAAATACCAAGTCATCAACGAAAACGGAAAGAGAGGGATTCGAACCCTCGGTACGAAAAACTCGTACAACGGATTAGCAATCCGACGCTTTAGTCCACTCAGCCATCTCTCCTCCCAATTGAAAAAGGATAATACTATGTTACATTATAAAAAATAAGGCTTGAAAACGCCCGTCATAGTATATACTCTTATTTTTTATTTCGTCCGAAGGGGCTTTTTAGTTCCACGGCCCGGCCCGGTCAGTACTTAGCCGGGCCCGCCCTTGTGTTCCAACAAATCATAACTAAAAAATTTCTTAAATCAAAAAAAAAAAAAAAAAAAATTAAATTTCGATGATGATGATATAGAATCGAATGGTATAGAATCAAAGTGCCATTTCTTTCTTGGTTAGTCCTTTTATTCCGGTCCGGTTTAAATAAGAAAAAGGGAACTCTTGTTTGTTGCCACAATCTATTTTTGTGTTATAGATTAAGTTCAAAACAAAAACCCCGGGCAAAAAATGTTATTGAGTTATCAAATGAATCCTCTTTTCCAAATCTCATTAGTTCCTCTGATACAAAAGGTAAACGCCCTAGTTTTCATAATGCTTTTCTGCTCTTTTGTTTTATTTTTTGATTAGGGTCGACAAAAGGTCCATTTATATACAATAATCTGATTGTAGCGGGTATAGTTTAGTGGTAAAAGTGTGATTCGTTCTATAACCCTTTATATAGTTAAGGGATCTTTCGGTTTGATTAATATTCATTCCGAATAAAAACTTTAGTTCTTAAAAGGATTGAATCCTTTCCCTCTCAATGAAAAATTCGAGAAAGAATATAAATTCTCGTGATTTGTATCCAAGAATCAATTTAAAATTGAAAAATTGGATTATGATATTACGAAACATAATTTTTTGTATTGGATCAATACTTCCAATTGAATGAGTATAAGTAAAGGACCCATGGATAAAGATAAAAAGTGTATTTCTAATCGTAACTAAATCTTCAATTTTGCATTTCTGTAGGGGGAATTGAAGCAAAACAGCTAATAAACAGTGTCTTTGGTTTACTAAAGACATCGATAAATTGTTTTAGCTCGGTGGAAACAAAATGCTTTTCCTAAGGATTCTTTCAAATAGAAGTAGAGAACGAAGTAACTAGAAAGATTGTTAGAATATAACACTGCTCTCTATAGGGATCGTCTAGAAAGTGGGTTGTTCTGAATAGATTCAGACATAAAAGCTGACATAGACGTTATGGGTCAGATTTTTTATTTCGTTCATGTGGAATTTATCCATCTTCCATAAAGGAGCTGAATGAAACCAAAGTTTCACGTTCAGTTTTGGATTAGAGACGTTAAAAATGATGAATCAACGTCGACTATAACCCCTAGCCTTCCAAGCTAACGATGCGGGTTCGATTCCCGCTACCCGCTTTTACTTTAATCGTTTTAATTTTAAATAAAAAGGTTGAATGAATCGAATTAATATAATACATCAGTGACTTGAAGACTAAATTCTTGGAATTCTTTCAACTACTTTTTCGAACAAGAAAAATGAAAATTGGAATGAAAAGCGTCCATTGTCTAATGGATAGGACAGAGGTCTTCTAAACCTTTGGTATAGGTTCAAATCCTATTGGACGCAGTTTATTTC